TTGTTCTGTTTTGGAGATTGAACCCCAGGGTCTAGAGCAAAGAGAAGAACAGATTTGGCAAAGTTGCAAGGATTATCTTGATTTGGTACAGGGAAAATCCGTCTTCTTCATGGGAGATAACTTGCTAGAAGTCTCTTTAGCAAGATTATTAATCAGATGTGGAATGATCGTTTATGAAATAGGCATTCCATATATGGATAAAAGATATCAAGCTGCTGAATTAGCACTTTTACGTGATTCCTGTAGAAAGAGGTGTATACCAATACCACGAATTGTGGAAAAACCAGACAATTCCAATCAAATACGGCGTATGCGGGAGTTACAACCTGACCTGGCCATCACGGGAATGGCTCACGCGAACCCATTAGAGGCAAGAGGAATTAGTACAAAATGGTCCATTGAATTTACTTTTGCTCAGATTCATGGATTTTCCAATGCAAGAGACGTGCTTGAATTAATTACCCGTCCTCTAAGACGGAATGAAAATTTAGAAAACTTAGATCGGGCTACTCTGGTGAGAATTAACAAACAAGAAGATCCATCGGAACGTCAACACTAACATATTTCATAATCCTTGGAGACAGGAAATGATTCTATTCCACTTTTCCCTTTGATTCAAGTTTGTTTTTATGATCAATACTTTTGACATTCATTTCTCTTCCATTCCTGAGAAAAAGAGAGGATCCATCGAATCTCAAGTATGGTTTTTCACCAATCGAGTTCAAAAACTCAGTAGACACCTCGGGACACATAAAAAAGACTATTCCTCCCAAAGGAGTCTGCGGAAACTTTTGATCAAACGGAAGCGACTTCTTCTTTACTTATACAATAAAAAGAAACTTGGTTCCAAACCAAACTAATTTGTTTATCATAAGTTTTCAACTTAATTTATAAGGAATTTTTTACAAAATCTATTTAAACAAAAAAATGGCTGTTCCAAAAAAACGGAAATCTGGGAATAACAAAAAGCTTTGGCGAGCAAAAGCATTGAAATTAAAAAAAATCTTTAGTAATTTTAAAATTATCGATCATATCTATTCAAAATATCAAGGGTTCAAAAAGTCATTAAAACAACAAAAATAAAGAGATAAATTTTTATTAAAAGATGATTAATAAAATAGAATATTATTTATATAAAAAGAATATTATATGGAGAATAAATGGCTCATTCAGTCAAAATTTATGATACATGCATTGGTTGTACACAATGTGTACGAGCATGTCCTACTGATGTTTTAGAAATGGTCCCTTGGACCGGTTGTAAGGCTAAGCAAATAGCCTCTGCTCCACGAACAGAAGATTGCATAGGTTGTAAAAGATGTGAATCTGCTTGTCCAACAGATTTTTTAAGTGTACGTGTTTATTTAAAAAACGAAACCACTCGTAGTATGGGACTAGCTTATTAAGTAAAAACTTATAAAGAAACAGTCTTTCAAAAGTTTGTTTATCCAAGGTGAAAAAACATCTTTTTACATAAATGTTTTTTCACCTTGGATTACTTTCTTTTGAAATTAACCATTATAAATGAACCATCCATAACTATGAAAACCTATCCCTAAAAGATTGACACCAAAATAGCATATCCAAACAAAAAAAAATCCAATAGAAGCTACAAGTGCTGGTTTTTTACCTTTCCACCCTTTATTCAATCTTATATGAATATAGATTGCAAAAATTAGCCATGTTATTAACGCCCAAATTTCTTTTGGGTCCCAATTCCAATAAGATCCCCAAGCTTCGTTAGCCCATACTGCCCCTGAAAGAATACCTATAGTTAAAAGGATAAAACCGATAAATAGTGTATAATAACCCAATTGATCTAATTGTTGAATTAGTTGAAGTTTACGGAAATTTTCTACTGAAAAAGGAAAATAACTTTTCTCTTTTTTTTCTACACTAATATTTGAACATAAAAAAAGAGATGAAGAAAATTTTTCCTTTGAACTCAAAATTAAGAGAGCAATAGAAGCTAAAGATCCACATAAAAGAATTATATATGCAAGTAATATTATAATGACATGCATCATTAACCAATGAGTTTGTAAAGAAGGTACTACCGTTTCGGTTTGTTGCATTTCTTTAGGAAGAACTAAAGTAGCAAACCCGTGAGTAAACATAGCGCTTGGTGTTGTAATTGCACCCAACCAACGAATATTAGGATTTAAAACTTCCAGAATAATCTGGATCAAACATGAATTCCATGAGATAAATATTAAAGATTCATATAAATTACTTAATGGTAAATGTCTTGAGGAAAACCAACGAATTATTAATACTATCGTTAAACAAAAAAAAGTAAAAATTAAGCCTCTTTTCCCAGAAATTCTTAGTTCTTTTACTGGGTAAAAAAAGATTCCCCCAAAAAGGAAAGCAATTACTAAAATTAGAGAAAAATAGAATTGATTGAATATTTGTTCTAAAGTTACAAATAACATAGGTCCTCCTTAACTAAAAAAAAAAAAAACTAACATATTTAAACTGTTGAACTAAATAGTAGGTTTTGCCGCCACTCGGACTCGAACCGAGAAGCTCAAGCACTGCTTCCTAAGAGCAGCGTGTCTACCTATTTCACCATGGCGGCTTATTTATTTCTATATTAAATAGAAATAAATAGAAAACTATTCAAAAATTGTTTGTATTATAAAAATACAAAAATATCCAATTAGATATAGATTCATTCAAAAATAAACGGAGCCTGATCTAGATGGTCGTTGATATCACGGAGTATTTAAGTCGTAGGTTCGACTCCTGTTGCTCCAATCTAATTTAATAAACACAAAAAAGGGGGGAGATAGTATGTTTGGATACTAGACATTTTAGTATCCAAAACAATAAAAAAAGAAATAGAAAACGAACAGTTCGAAGCAAATTGTTCTATAAAAACAACTCAAATATAAGTTTTTACCTTTTCTTTCATCAATCAATATATTGAATATAACACTTTTTTGTCAAGCAAAAAATATTCTAAAAATAGAAAACTTTTTCAAATAAACAAAACATACGTATTCTCCAAATAGAATTACGACTTCCATCAGCCGTATTAAACCAATATCTATTCATGCAGAGAAGATCCTCTAGACGATAACTAGGCCAAAGAGTTTGTTTCATTTTTATTTTCGACTCTAAATATATATTTTTAGTAATTTTTTGATGAAAATGAAAATTATTTTCAACGTTTTTTTTTTTTTTCGGTTTTTTACAATTCAAACGATTTAATATACGAAATTCCCTACGACGTTTTGGAAGAAGAATATCTTCAAGAAAGAAATTGTTAAGTTTCAAAAAAGATTCAGTCACTTGTTTCTCTAAATTTTCTTTAGGAAATAAAAATGAAATATTAATAAGTCTTCGTCTTAAAACTTTTTCCATAGGTAATTGTGAAACAGGTTTAATTACTCTTTTTAGTATTATATTTTTTATATCTTTATTACGAAAATCTAATTTTTTCATATCATGTGTAAATAAGAAAAATTCAATAGGCATATCTTGAAAATATATATTAACAAAAACTTTTATTCTTTTGGGATCATTTGCCATTTTTCGTAAAATAGAAAATTGTTTAATCAAATTGGTATAAGATATTTTCATACTTTTCCAATACAAAATTTCTTTGTGTAAAGTTTTAGCAAATAATCTATACATGTCATCATCACGCTCTTCATTTATGAAATCATCATCTTTTTGATCATCAATTAAATCTAATAACTTCTGTAAATGTTGTTCTCGGTGTCTATACTCGTTATTTGTAATTTTTTTCTTTTTTTCTATTAAAATTTCCTCAAGTATTGCTTGTTTTTCTAACGTATTACTTATATTTAATATTGTTTCCTCTTTAATTTCTTTTTTTTTCTCGTTTTTTTTAGGTTCTTTCGCTTGTTTTTTATTTTTGGAACAAAAATAAGATGCAAGATACTTTCGTTTTTCGATTTTTTTATCTATTATTTTGTCTAAGAATTCTTGCTCTGCTTTACTTTCGATCCAATTTTGTCTTATTGTAGATATTTCGGCACATTTATAACCAAACCTTTTTTTTAAAAATTTTCTTTTTTTTTCTTGTTTTGTTAATCGTTTTTGTTGTGCTGTCAAAATTTCTAGTTCTTTGTGTATACTTTCTTTTTTCTTTTTTACATCTATACCATCCTTTTCTGCTTTCTTTAAAAGTCTTTTTTTTTGTATTAATTTTTTCTTTTTTGCTTGTTCTTGTCTCCATTTTTGAATGAAAAAGGCACGTTTCTGTAGTTTTATGAATTCAAAATACACTCGTTCCTGTGTTGATAACAATTTTTTTTTTTTACTCAGTAGCTGTATTGACGGCATATTATTGCATACTTCCCAGAAACGGCATCTTTTTCGTCTACAAAAAATCCAATATCTTATAAAAAATATCTCAAACTCTCGTTTTTCTTGTTCTGTTTTTGTTTCGGAAATAAAATGAAATTTCAGAATTCCTTCGAAATGTGTGAATAATTCATTATTGATTTTGTTTGATAATTCATTTAAAAATTCTTCAGTGTCTTGAAAACCCATCTTATAATTTAAGATAGAATCGGAAAAAGATTCTTTTGGTGAATACAACCCAATTCTTTTTTTTTCTAAAAAAAACCTAGAAATCTCTTTTTTATTGAAATCAAGATAATCATATGCTAAAAGATTCAATCTATAACGTTTATTTAGCTTAAACAGAATTTTTTTTTTGTAAGATGTAAGCAACAAAGCATTTTTTTCTATTTGGTCTTCTTTGAAATTTTTCTTTTTTATTTTCCATTGTTGACTAACCTTACTTCTCCATAAATTAGGTTCTATATAAGACCATAAGAATTCTGAATTTAAATCGTAACGATCATAACAATTTATCCAATGTTTCCAATTCTTTTTCTTATATTGTTGAGGTTCTTTATATCCGCTTTTTGGATCTAATAAAAATTTTTTTATGTTTTTTTTAATGAATGGATACGACGAAGTTTTTGTTTCAAAAAACTGTGTTAAAATAGATTTATCTTTTGTTACACAACGCCATATATCGTGGAAAACATATGCTTGAGAAAGTCTCTTATCATGAGTAAGACAAAAAAGGTTTACTACTTGCTTTCTATTGAAAAAAAATATTCGTTTAAAAATTATTATCAGAGGTCTTGTGAAAGAAATCCTAGATAAATAAATAATATTTCTAAAAAAATAAAAAAAAACATCTCTGTAAATAGCAAAAATTTGATCAAATTTTTGCAAAAAAAAGAACCAATTTTTGATTAGTGGCCCATTTTTTGAAATGTTGTTTTTTTTTGAGTTTCCCGTCAAAGATGATTGCTCTAATTGCTTATTCTTATTAATTATTTTTCTTCTTAAATTATCTATTTCGTTTTGTATAGCATATGATTCATGATATTTTTTTTGAATGTCTTCTTTTAAACAATTGAGACTATTTTTTATTTGAATTATCCAAGTATCATGATCTAGATAACTCAATTTTTGGATATGTTTTTCTGAAAAACATTCGTTCTTGTTCTTAGACCAAATTTGATTTAATCTTTTTTGAGAATGGATATTTGTTTCTTTCGAGTAAATACTTTTAATTTGATCTTGAACTCTTTTTATATTCGAGAAGAAGTTTTCTTCTTTAAAAAACGGAAAGGTTAAACTAAAATCTACTGAAAGTTCCGAAAGTTTCTTCTTTATTTCTACTAAAAGCGGTTGCCAAAAACCGAGTGTTCGTACCTTATTACCATAGGGGGTATAAACTTCATATCCTCCTATCGACATATAGGTAGGTTTAACTCTATGACTGGTATCCAACGGTTTATGCCAAGGTTTTAAACGAAAAGGATTCAAAATTTTGATTTGAAAACCATCTTCCCACCATTTGCCTGGACGGCTTTCTTCAGAAAATTCTATACCGTCAAAGGTACAGTTTATATAAATTTCCTGAGAAAGTTCTTCCCAGTCTTCTTGAAATTCTGGAACTTGTAATAATAAAATGCGACCGATATTTTTAATACCAATCAATAAAGGTAATACTAGTTTTCTTCTCAAGAAAGCTTGAGCTATTAATAAAGGTCCCCTAATTCTATGAAACACATGATGATCCAATTTAGCTAAATTTGCATAATATTTTTTTTTATACACGGATATTCTTAGGTTTTTCACTATTTTTGATTGTTTATCCATAGCTGATGGATTCAATCTTTGAATAAACTTATTATTTATTTTTAAAAAGACTTGAACAACCATTTTACATAAACTTCTAATACGGAAATTTAGAATCGAAACCAAAATTATCTGAAAGTCTATCTTTCTATTTATATAAGACTTGTTTTTCATTCTACAAACCACAGGAGAATGTATTTGTTTTTTTAAAGATCTAAAATTCAGACGAAAAGGTTTAATAGATCTTCCTTTTCGAGATCTTATGCTTCCTTTAAACATGTATAAACGATTATTACACGAAGCATGTTTAGCTCTGACAAATAATTCTGTATCATCGCCATATTCGTCTTCATAATATCCTGCGTTTTTTAAAGGAGCTGCGCGAAAATCTGATTTATTTGTTTGTTCTTCGTATAAAAAATCTTGAATCAAATCAGATTCCCATTGAGGTAGTTCTTTTCGAACTTCACTTTCTTCAATTTTTTGAAAAGAAGGGGTGGACAAGTTCATCTCTTTGTTTTGTATAGAATTAAGTTCTATGTCTTTACTTTTATTTGTTTCTTTGAGTTTTTCTTCCTCAATTATTTTCGATTCTAATATTTCAAAATAGATAAAAACTAAATGCCTATTTTTCTCTTTCAAAACTAAAAACAAATTGATAATGTTTTTATAGGGAAAGTTTTTATCATTAATTTGTTTATAAAGAAGCTTGAACAGAAAATATGTGTAAACCTTATTACGATTTATTTGTGATATAGTTTTTATTACTATATTTTTTTCTTTCTTTTTGTTTTCAAAAAAAGGATCTTTACAATTGAAATATTTCCATTGCGAAAAAGATTCAATATTAGGAAATATTGAACGAACATGATCGAAAGAAAAGTAGTTCCAAGGCATTTTCTCGTTTTCCTTTTTTGAGTCCATAAAAATAAGCTTAATATATTCGTTCTCTTTTTCAAGCGAAGAACTACAAATACTTTTAATACCATAAAAATAGCTATGAAAAACTATATTTTTTGACTTTTTTATGTAATATACATATGAGTTTTGCAAATTTTTTCTCTTTTGATAATCAGAAAAATCTAACAGATCAAAAAATGTTCTACTTTTTATCATCTGTTCTTTTTTTTGTTGTTCTTCAACAATAATTTGTTCAATTAAGTCTTGTTCAGTTTTTTCAAACCGAAGAATAAAACGATTTTTTACTGTATCATAAAAATCTAATTTTTCTTTTATTCGTCCCATAGCAAGAAGAAGTCTTTCTTCAGGTGTGATTTCTTCTTCTTCTTCAGGAAACATTTCGAAAGTAATTGAATCCCTTCCTTTTTGCATTTCGTAAACATTTTTATACTCTTTTTCCTGTAGTTCTTTTTTCTTCAATCTTTTTTCTAATTTATTCCATAAAATTTCTATTGCTCTTTCTTCTTTTCGCTTTTTTCTTTCCTCGTTATATACTTTCCCAAATGCTTTCCATCTCGTCATCGATAATTTTTCTACTAGTTTATAATATTTCATTAACAAACGAGATGATTTACAAAGTAAAGGATCTTCAAATTCTTGAAAAGTTTCTCCTCGAGAGAGTGTTAATTGTATTTTTTTTTCCAATGCTTCTTTCTTTGTACTTCCCGCGCGTTCCTGGATCCACATTTTTCTTTTTTTAGGCCAAAGTATAGTTTTTTCTTTTATCAGTTGGTATACACGTTGGAGAACGAATTTGATCATAGTTGGTTGAAAAGTTAAAGCCCAATCATAGACTCGAATTGGCTTAACTGTAACTGTATATCTTTTTTGGTTTTCTTCTCTCGCTAGAGTTTCGGCTTTATTGATTCTATTTACTCTATTCCTAAATTCTTTCCATAAAACATTTTTTCTATTTTTCAAATTATTTGTCCATATTTTCTCATTATGAGAATAAGTTTTTTTCAAATTTTCTAAATTTTTAGCTAAGATGAATTTCGTTGGTAATAATGTAAAACAAAGCTTTTCTTTACCGTCACTATAGCAGTGACCAAAAAAGTATTGGGATACTCGGTCTTTTAGAAAAGGTAAGAAACTTACGCCAGGTTTTATGTATGTATTTCGTATCCATCTCTGATAATTAAAAAATAAAACAGGCCACTCCAAAGGCCATAATTTTTTCCATTTTGAAAAAGTATTTTTTTGGACTAAACTATCTTCTTTCTTTTTTTCTAAAGATGTACCTTTTTCAAGGTCCCATACTAAACTTTGATCTGTTTGTTCGTTATCATTTTTTACCCAAGAGAAATTTGTTCGCCACGGATAAATAGAGCATGGTATTCGTACTGATCCTAGGAAACAATAGATATAACAAAAAAAAATTAGACCACAAAATCTTTTTATTTGATAGTTTGTATATGTACTTTTGTTCAAACGGATAAATAGCAATTTTATAAAATGAAGCAAAAGTAAATTACTCCCAACATAGCCACAAAAAACACAAAGAACAAAAACAAAATTAGAACTATATCTAAAAAGAAAAACATTAATAAGTCTTGTTAATGTCGAATTGCCAAAAATAACAGGGTTAAGCAATTGAATAAGACATCCATCTATAAAAAAAGTACAGTTTTTTTGCAATGAGCAAAAAACAGTTTGTATTTCCCGTTTTTTTTTATATACAAAAAAACGGGAAACTAAGTAAGGCAAAACTACTAAAGACATTAAATGAGGTTTTATTAATGTTTGGTAAAATGGAGCATAATAGATAGATAGATATATTAAAAATTGTCCTGCAAAAGATCCACTAACAAAGATTTTGCCTTCTGGGATTCCGATAAAAAGAAAAGTTCTTAAAGAAAAGAAAAAGTTTGGACCAAGAGATAAAGTTGATAAAAATCCGTACAATATTCCAATCGTCACGTTTTTTGGAACAGCCAT